GTTGACGCCACAAATTCCATCCCCAAAAACCATGTTTTGCCTGCGCTTCAACTATATCAACTGTACTTGAACTGTTAGATAATCGTAGTCGATGATAACATCACTGTTCCCATCGCTATTACAAAACCGTACATGAGATTTTCATCTCATACGGCTCCTCGAAGGTCACAAATAAATCGAAGGACCTGTTCGCTATTATTTATTTGGATATGTTTGTAGGATAGATAGAGGCAAAATCTATCGTAAGGTCCCCAATTCGACAATGGAATTCTGTCTGCTATATTTCTAATAAAAAGAGTGCTTCGGAATTGATCTTATCTTTTAATAATTTGAATTTTTCTTTGTTGAGTACTAACTTAATCCTTGAATAAAATGTTTCTTGTAGCAATATCAATAGATATTTCAACCTAGTGTTTTCAAGTACGAAAAACTACTAGACAAAGATCTCGCTCTTTCTAGTGCAATTCCATCCACTCTTTCTATTTTCTTTTTTTTTTTCGTTCCTATTCTCCTTTCTCAAAAAAGGGGACTTTAAACAAAGTTAAAGGATTACTTCGTTCTTGATAGTTATTTACTTAATCGGTGGATAGAAGCATACTCTGGATCGGAATCGTGAGGAGTACTCCTTACTAATTTCTACCAATTGAAAGCCCCAATTTGAATTCCTTTTATGCGCAGAAAAAGACTGTTGAATAACTTACATAATCCCTATTACGAATCCTTTGTGTATCTTGGTGTTCCTAACTATCCACGCATTTTTGTCAATCCACGTTAGGGTAATACGTACGCTAATCGATAGTCAAAACCCCATACGGTTGATCTTTTGAACCCGCTTCAAGCCATGATGACTAATCAACCAATCTTGGGGTAAACAGCCTCTAATGCTTATATTGACTTGTACTTCATTCTTGTACATAGGAAATGAGACTCAATGTTTTACTGCAAATTTCGAAGCCGTTTCTTTCACTCATATAACTATCTGGTTTAGTTCATCAACCCTCGAATGATGATTCAAAAATGAAAATAGATATTCAACTCATGACACTTCCGTCCTAGAAAGAAAAGAGATAGGGGGGATTTTGTGTCTTAACGAATCACACGTAGAGATATTGATAACACACATAGGGTTAAGGGTATTTCATAACTAATTGATTGAGCAGCAGCTCGTAGACCACCTAAAAAGGAATATTTATTATTTGAGCCATATCCTGACATAAGAAGGCCGACGGGGGCAATACTTGAAATAGCAATCCATAAAAAAACACCGATCCTGAGATCGGATAGAACAAGGTGATAACCAAAAGGAATTACTAAATAACTTAGTAAAATTGATATGACTGCTATGGATGGTCCGATACTGAATAAACGAGTATCTCCTCTAGATGGAAGAAGATTCTCTTTGAAAAGTAATTTTGTACCATCTGCTAGAGCTTGAAGAATTCCCAAAGGTCCGGCGTATTCAGGGCCAATACGTTGTTGTATCCCTGCAGATATTTCTCTTTCTAACCAAACAATTACTAGTACACCTATTGTGATTCCTAATGCAGGAGTCAAAATAGGGACAAGCATCCATATGATCCCATAGAGCTCTTTTAAGAATTCCAATCTCGAAAAAGAATTGATAGCTTGTACTTCTGTTGTATCAATTATCATTTTAACGATCAACTTCTCCCATAATGATATCTATACTACCTAGTATCGTCATAATATCGGCCAATTTCATTCTTTTAACTAACTGAGGAAGAATTTGCAAATTGATAAAACCGGGTGGGCGAATTTTCCATCGCCAAGGAAAAACACTCTTATCTCCTATCAGAAAAATGCCCAATTCTCCTTTTGGCGCTTCGACTCTGACATAAAGTTCTTGCTTCGACAATTCAAAAGTCGGAGAAGGCTTTTTACTAATGAATCGATAGTCAAAATCATTCCATCCGGGATCCCTTACTCTATCAAAGCGTCGGATTTCTAAATTCTCATAGGGCCCCCCCGGAATTCCTTCTAGAGCCTGTTGAATAATTTTGATAGATTCTGTCATTTCACCGATTCGTACTAAATAACGAGCTAATGAATCTCCCTCTTTTTGCCATTGGACTTCCCAAGCGAATTCGTCGTAACACTCATAATGATCAACTTTACGAAGATCCCATTGTATTCCAGAAGCTCGTAGCATTGGGCCCGACAAACCCCAATTTATTGCTTCCTCTTCGCCAATAATGCCGACTCCTTCAACCCGTTCTAAAAAAATAGGATTCCGTGTAATAAGCTTTTGATATTCAGAAATCGCTGTTAAAAAATAATCGCAAAAATCCAAACATTTATCTATCCAGCCATGAGGTAAATCAGCAGCGACTCCTCCGATACGAAAATAATTATGCATCATTCGCATACCGGTGGCAGCTTCGAATAGGTCATATATCAATTCTCTTTCGCGAAAAATATAGAAGAAGGGGGTCTGTGCGCCAATATCTGCCATAAAAGGGCCAAGCCATAACAAATGCGAAGCTATACGACTTAACTCCAACATAATGACTCTGATATAGCTGGCCCTTTTAGGTACTTGAATATTGCCTAACTGTTCTGGTGCATTTACAGTTATTGCTTCTGTGAACATAGTAGCTAAATAATCCCAACGTGTTACATAAGGCAAATATTGTATAATTGTTCGGTTTTCTGCAATTTTTTCCATCCCTCTGTGTAAATAACCCAATATTGGTTCACAGTCAATAACATCTTCACCATCTAGAGTAACAATGAGTCGAAGAACACCATGCATTGATGGGTGGTGAGGTCCCATATTGACTATCATGAGGTCTTTTCTTGTAGCTGGTACAGTCATAGGTTTTTTCCTGATTCATTCTTCCATGAATTGCTGAAAGCGAAAAGAAGTTCATCAAAATTTAAGACAATCAAAGGCAAAATGACTCTTCAAATTAACGAGTTTTTTTCTCCAACTGGTCGAGTAATTCTTTGAATTCTTTATAATGTACTCGAGTGTTTTTTTTCTCCAACTGGTCGAGTAATTCTTTGAATTCTTTATAATGTACTCGAGTTTTTTTTGACAAATAAGCCAGCAGCCGTTGACGTTTTCCCAGAATTTTCTGCAGACCTCTCTCAGATAAATAGTCTTTTTTGTGCAATTGCAAATGTGAAGTAAGTCTCTGTATCTTATTGGTGAAACTGACTATTTGAAATTCAACAGACCCTCTGTTTTCTTTGTTTTCCTCTTGCGAAATAATTGAAATGAATGAATTTTTGACCATAAAAGAATTTTTCCCTCCCCTTTTGACAGATATGAATTTTATTGATCCGTAAGAATAATGCCAGAAATTTGAATGTAGTATACACAACAATCGGAATTTCTGGCATTATTTTGACTGAGTTTCTCAATTAAGCAATTTTGAATTTGATTCGGATAGTGATTCAAAAGGATGGTACATTTTTACACTCATCAAAGCGAATAGTTTTTTAGTACGAAGATTCTGTTGATTTATTTCTAGATCTAATTAATTTGGCATTAACTTAGTATCACAGTATCCTATGATGGAAGACAGGGCAAATGTGCATCTGGTTGCTTGCATATAACATATATGGTACAGAATAGATAGGAAAAATGTACCATCACCGAATTTTGAATCGTGGATACATATAGATCCTTAACATACTGAAACGGCTCCCATTATTGGTATCAAACCAATAGCGATTCATACAAGCTAAATCTTCTAATCGAAAATTAGGCCAAAGAAAGAACTTGAGTTTAATTAATTCATTTTTCTCTCTATCAAGGTGTTTACTTTCATCCAAAAATTGACCCCAGCTTTTTATGTTGTTCTCCTTGCAAAATACTGGATTTCTATCCACACCATTCCTATTCTTGAAATTGAAATTTAAAGAATTGAGAATTCTCAATTCTCTACGCCGTCTAGACGATAAAATCATTTCAGGAACAAGCAAATCAAAATGATCCTTATCAACATCTTTTTGTTTTCCGTATCTTTGATTAGTTTGTTGCTTACTCTTATGAACTAATGAAATACGTATGGCTTGATACATAAGAAATTCTTCCAGATCTTTTATAGAGGAAGTTAATAGGGGTTGGAACATCATAAGCAAATCCCATTCCGTCCAGCTAAACGCAGTAGCATCCTCCGAAAAATGCTGTAGCAATGCTTTTAGCGGCAGATCTCCCGTTTGTAAATAGGTGAAACACCTTCGTTTTTTTTGTAAAGGCTCTTTTGTCTTAAGCACCAGCGGCAGATTGCTCAGCCCAGTGAGCATCTCGGAGTGACTTTTCTCCGTCATGTGCAGGCTATAACCCAAAGGCTTCGAAACAAGTTCCCCGAAATTTACTAGCCTCGACGAGTCACTCCGGTATTGTGTGTTTTTTTTACTGAACTCTTTTTCATACTCTTCTCTAATAACTTCTTGGATGTCTTCGATGTTTTGACTAACATTTTCTTTTCCTTTCGTTTCTTTTCCTTGACTAACATTTGCTTTTCCTTTCGTTTCTTTTCCTTGACTAACATTTTCTTTTCCTTGACTCAGATTTTCTTCTTCTTTCGTTTCTTTTCCTTGACTAACATTTGCTTTTCCTTGACTCAGATTTTCTTCTTCTTTCGTTTCTTTTCCTTGACTAACATTTGCTTTTCCTTGACTCAGATTTTCTTCTTCTTTCGTTTCTTTTCCTTGACTAACATTTTCTTCTTCTTTCGTTTCTTTTCCTTGACTAACATTTGCTTTTCCTTTCGTTTCTTTTCCTTGACTAACATTTTCTTTTCCTTGACTCAGATTTTCTTCTTCTTCTTCTTCTTCTTCTTCTTTTACTTTGAAATTTAAAAGAAGTAACTTCGTAGGTCTAAGCCACGGTTGGTGTTGATATTTTTTCTTACGTATCATAAATTCTGGGAAGAACCAATCTTCCTGATTCGAATCTTCCTCATTCGAATTCGCTCTGGGTGCCTTTAAGATTTCTTCATTCATTCCCATCCAATTAAAAAAGCTTTTTTTGTGTTCTTTGATTTCTGGATCCTTTTCGATTTCTAGATCCAAGAGCATTTTTGGAAGGATCCGATAAATAAGACCTCTAAGCTTAGTCTTATTTCTTTCAAAATTTTCATCCTCAATTATTAGCCGCTGCATTCTTTCAGAATTCTCAGTCTCAATTCTTTTCGAAGTCTTAGTCTCAATATGGTTAGGGTCGATCTTTTTCCCGGCCTCCAAATTGAAATTGACTAGATCAAAATCGACTAGATATTTGTGGAAAATCGTCCAATCAAAGTCCAGATATTTTCTTTCAGGTTGTTTCTTTCGCATTTTTTTCAGAGACATATAAACCTTGTCTCGATACTTGTCTATACAACTCTTGTCTAGATAAACCTCGTTTAGATAATTCGTGCGATACTCAATGTCCCTAAAAGACACGCCTGTAAGAGGCTTCTTGAAAGGAATCTTGTCTAGATAATAGTATATCAACTTCTTGTATTCTATATAAGGCTTGAAAAGTAGTTGGTCGTAGAACTTTATTTCATAATATTCTAGACGATCTATTAAATAGTCTGGAAACCTGCGAGCATCCCGTAAATAATAATAATACTTCTCATAATCCCTGTCTATATAAGTGTTGTCTAGAGAATGGTATAGATAAGTACTTTCTTGATAAAGCTTGTCTATAAAGTTCTTTTCTAGTATAGAATTAGAATCCTTGAAATAAGTCTTGAAAAAAATATCCTCTGGTATATCAAATAAGTCGATCTCTTGGCTCTTATTTACTGGTAATGGCAATTTCGAAATAGAGGAGTCCTTCTTAGTTTCAGAAGAAATGTATTTATATGCTAAAAGATCATATTTATAGTTTTTCTGAAACTTAGTTTTTTGATTTCTTACTAATGAATATACTTCAGAATCATCTTGTTTTTTTAATGGGTCTTTTGAATCTCCTTTATTTAAATCGTTATTTTGAGGCGTATGGCGTCGGTTGAGTGCGCCTATTCGCTCCCAATGAACCTTAGATAAATTGTATTGAGACTGACCTCTTAACCAGTTTTTCCATGGATTCGTTCCAAAATTTCTAAGTTTCTTATGCTTTAATTCGGAATGAAATATTCCCTGTCTTTCAAAAGAATCCTTTATTGCAGTCTTAAGAAAAAAAGACGTTCCGCGATATTGAAGAACAGATCTTAACTTATCACTAACTAGGGTTTGTGATAATTTGTAAAATACATATGCTTGTGACAGGGAAGATAAATTTGGCAAGGAAGCAAATTTCGGAACAATCTGGGATTTCCGCTTATTTATATTTTTGATAGTCGAACTAAAGGTAATTCTTTTTTGATTTGTTTCAGTATTGGAAATGTCTTTCTCAAAAAATTTTTTTGTGAAATTGATTCTAGGAATCTTAATTATACATAGAAAGATATCTAGGTATATTTTGTATATTTTTTCAATGCAAATTTTTTGAAAATAATTCCATTTACTTATTAATCGAACATTTCTTCTTTTGAAAATTTTCCAAATATTTTTTACATTATTATTTTGATTATTTAGTCCTGGAGTTAATTTTTTTTTTTCTTTTGTAATTCTTTCTATTTGATTTTTGATTGTGCTTGTTCTATTAATCAGATTTTGTATTTCTTCTTCTGAATTTGTAGAAGCTATAGATCGAATTTGACTAAATGATTCATTAATTATCTCATTGCTGATTATAGAATCTTTTTCTTTTTGAGTTTCACTCGATTCATCTACTCCTATCCCTTTCATTTTTTTTTTCAAAATTATGCTTTGTAGCCTTTCTTTAATCTGTTTTATGTGTTCTTTAAGCCGTTTTATGCGTTCTTGAAGCCGTTCTTTTAGATTTCTTAGAACGCGAACAAAATCTTGCTTTCTTTTTGGGTCTAAAACGATTCTTATAAGTCGAAGGGCGCTCGCTTTCAATTTGTCTCCTATTAAGATCTTCCATTTTTGGTTTATTTCTTTCCAAATGGGCCCCACAAAAATGGAAAGGGAAGGGTCGGGTCGAATATTACCCCAAGGATGGTCAGTTAGTCCCCAGAAAGGCCTTAGAAAAACAGAATCGGGGCCTTGTCTATCATCCGCTGTGTGCCAAGGTTTCAACTCTAAAGGCCATAAAATTTTGATCTGAAAACCGAATTCCCACCACTCCGCCGGCAAGTTCTTGATGGATATTTCGCCTATAGTCAAACCGTCATCGCTGCATAAAAGATGAGTCTCGTTTTCCCAGTCCTTTCTATCCTCATCCCACTCGGGCTCCTGCAAAAATAAGATACGACCAATATTTTTAGCTATTATCGCTAAAGGCAATGCAATATATTTTCGCAAATAGTAGTGAGAAAGTAATATGATACCTCTGACTCCTAGCCCATAATAAAGCTCATCCCATGCATCCGTTCCCTCCATCCTATACCGCTCTTCTCCCAAGTCTAGTTCTTTTTTTCGTTTTTTGTTCAATTTTGTCCCTTCTTTCAATGCTTTGCTTTTTTTTTCGTCTATCTTCCTTTTTGTCTTCCTTTTTGTCTTCCTTTTTGTCTTCCTTTTTGTCTTCCTTTTTGTCTTCCTTTTTGTCTGTTCTTTCTTAGGTCCCTTAAGAGTGAAAAGGTCCTCTTTTTTGATTCCAAACCTATGGATCAAATTTTTCATTTTCAAAACAAGGGGTCTAAATGACCTAAAAGAACGAGACAGTCTACTTTTTGTGAAGCCCCAAAAAAGAGGGGAATGCGGAAACATTTCAAACTTTCTTCGAATAATTCCGCTTTTACGCTTTAGGGTGGTCGCAACACCTTTGACATGATCCTGCCACCAAAATTGGTTGCGCGCCGCTCTCAAGGTGACCCGCCACTCGTCCGTAACAGGCTGGGCTTTCCCATCGATAGCGACGGCGTAGCTGCCAGCGTGAGAATGAGTAAGGCTTTTCTCAAAGGCAATACTATAAGGGTCTCCCCCACTCTTGATGAAATTCCTCACAACCTTCCTATTAATCGCTTTAGCAATCTCCGGATCAATATCCTGCTTCTTTGCGTCAAGTTCTTTGATCAATGCCTTTTCAGAATCCTCAGGCATAATAATGTCATATTTGTGTCGGTTTGATACAATATCATAGCACTCATCATCGTCATCCTTATTCCGGTCGACCACAAAGGGTACACCCCACTCGAAAAAAAGCTGGCGGAGTAATATGTATCCCCAGCGAAGGACGGGTTTTCCGATGTGCTTTTGTCCCGCATGTTGTCCCCTTATATAAGTCTTTTTTTTCTCTAGCTTTTTTCGGTTTTGCTGGTTCCAATCAATGCTTCCCTCCCCTTTTTCCGAAGGCTTAGAAAAAAATTTTGCCAAAGGATTATAAGAGAATTTTCCTTCTGCTCTTAGTTTTCGTGTTTTACTTTTTAGTATCGCGAACATTCTCTCTTCATATTTTGGGGACTCGTACATGCAACCTGGCAAAAGGGTCTCATGAATTTGATTTAGAGCAAGGATTTGCTGAAGTTGAGATTCTGTAGGTTCATCGTCGATTCTTTCACGAGATTGCATTGCATTTTTTTTTCTTCGACGAGATTGCATGGCATTTTTTTTTCTTCGACGAGATTGCATTGTTGCAGATTTAATTGCATTGTAGACTTTGTCATGAAATTCACCCAATTGAAGAAGTGCCCTTTTTACCTTTAGACGTGCTGCTTCGCGTCGACGTTCCTCTTCTTCTTCTTTCTTCTTTTTTTCTTCTTCCTTTTTCTCCTGTTCTTTGCTTTTCGGTGCCTTTTCTTCGCTTTTCTTCTTTTCTTCTTCTTTCTCCTGTTCTTTGCTTTTCGGTGCCTCTTCTTCTTCTTTCTTCTTTTTTTCTTCTTCCTTTTTCTCCTGTTCTTTGCTTTTCGGTGCCTCTTCTTCTTCGCTTTTCTTCTTTTCTTCTTCTTTCTCCTGTTCTTTGCGTTTCAGTGCCTTTTCTTCGCTTTTCTTCTTTTCTTCTTCTTTCTCCTGTTCTTTGCGTTTCAGTGCCTTTTCTTCGCTTTTCTTCTTTTTTGCTTCTTTCTCCTGTTCTTTGCTTTTCGGTGCCTTTTCTTCGCTTTTCTTCGCTTTTCTTCTTTTTTGCTTCTTTCTCCTGTTCTTTGCTTTTTCTTTCTTCTTTTTTTCTTCTTCTTTCTTCTTTTTTGCTTCTTCTTTTTTCTTCTTTTTTGCTTCTTCTTTCTTCTTTTTTGCTTCTTCTTTTTTCTTCTTTTTTGCTTCTTCTTTCTTCTTTTTTGCTTCTTCTTTTTTCTTCTTTTTTGCTTCTTCTTTTTTCTTCTTTTTTGCTTCTTTCTTCTTTTTTTCTTCTTCTTTGGGATCCGCCATTCGTTTGGGCAACTTTTTGCTTCTTACACGAGAGGGCCCATTCAACAAAGGATCATACCTTTGTGGTAGGCAGAGGCAGGTTTCGTTCATTTTCTCAATACAAACCCGAGTCCTTTTGTCGAGTATATCTAGAAAAAGAAATCCCGTGTCTAGAGCCTGAATTCTCTTTATAAACTCGTTATTTAAGTTATTTTGTCTTTGTTTGTTCTTATCAAGCCAATCTTTGTCTAGTTTATCAAAGGAGAGTCTTTCTACTGTGGACGAAGATATCATCCCTTTCGTCAGTTCCTTAAAACTAGAAAAACTAGGAGGATCTGTAAAAGATATTCTTGTTTTTCCATCACTTCGGCATGTATCAAAAAAATATTGTGAAGCTTCCTTTCTTACAGCCGAAAAAAAGTGTTCATTTCCTATGTATCGTCCTGGACGAGTCCATGCAAACGTAGAAAAATCCTCGGCGAAACCGCCGTCCATCCCTCGGTAGCTTTTTTGATCTTTTTTTTCATACAGATCCGATCCCCAAGCCTTTTTACGAAATTTTTTTTTGACTAGCACTTTTTTTCGTACAATCTCCTCGTTCTTTTCCTCGTCCGCGTCCCTTTTATTTTCCTTTTCCTCGTACTCGTCCTTGTCCTTCCAGAAAGTCGCAGCGTCTCGGATTTGGTTGACT